TTGAGTAATAACTTAATTTTTCAATAAAATACTTCTTGTAGAAATATAACTAGCCCGTCGTTTTTACTTATGAAAAAGAATTCCATATTAATTCATGAATTATGATACATATTCTATATATGAATATGGATATGGAAAAGGAGAAAAAAGATATTTTTTTATTGGAATTGGGTTTCTTTCTCTTTTTTTTTTTTTTTTCATTCCTATTCTTCTTTCTATTTCTGAAAAAAGGGGGGCTTACAAAATAAAGGATTTTTTCGTTCCCAATAGTTATGTATTTAATCGGTGGATAGGAGCATACTCTGGATTGGAATCGTGCCTTGGGGAGTACTGCCTAATAATTTCTACCAACTTTAAGCCCCAATTAGTATTCTTTGTTTGTATATTATGTAAAAATGTCCTTTTGGATAATTTACAAAAATTCCATTTCCATTACAAATCCGTTACATATCTTGGTGTTTCTAACCATCCACTCGTTTTTGTTCAACCCCCCGTTATGATAATACATGTATCTTAATACATACAAATGATAGTGAAAACGCAATACGGTGGATCTTTTGAGCCCGCTTCAAGTCAGGATGACTAATTAACCAATCTTGGGGTAAACGGTTTCTTATGTTTATGTTTATTTCCGCTTAACTCTTTCTTATACATGGAAAATGAGACTCAATATTTTTACTGCGAATTTATATATTCTAAATTATCTAATTTATATATTATATATAATATAAGCTGTTTTCTTTCACTCATATAACTATTTGATTTAATTCTTCAATCCGAATAATGAATAAAAAAAATGAAGATATCTAACTTTACTCAATTCATTCCACCGCTTTCCTAGAAAGGAAGAATAGAGAAAAGTTTATGTCTATATATCAACGAATCGCACGTAGAGATATTGATAACACACATAAAGTTAATGGTATTTCATAACTAATCGATTGAGCAGCAGCTCGTAGACCACCTAAAAAGGAATATTTATTATTTGACCCGTATCCTGACATAAGAAGTCCAATGGGAGCAATACTTGAAATAGCAATCCATAAAAAAACACCAATATTGAGATCCGCTAAAACAAGGCGATAACCAAACGGAACTACTAAATAGCTTACTAAAATTGATATCACTGCTATGGATGGACCGATACTGAATAAACGAGTATCCCCTCTAGATGGAAAAAGATTTTCTTTGAAAAGAAGTTTTGTCCCATCTGCTAGAGCTTGAAGAACTCCCAAAGGACCGGCGTATTCAGGTCCAATACGTTGTTGTATTCCCGCGGATATTTCTCTTTCTAACCATACAATTACCAGTACGCCTATTGTGATTCCCAATACAAGAGTCAAAATAGGAATAAGTAACCATATAATTCCATAGACCCCTTTTAAAAATTCCAATCTAGAAAAAGAATCGATATCTTGTACTTCTGGTGTATCAATTATCATTTCAACGATCAACTTCTCCCATAATGATATCTATACTACCTAGTATTGTCATAATATCAGCCAATTTCATTCTTTTAACTAACTGAGGAAGAATTTGCAAATTGATAAAACCCGGCGGTCGAATTTTCCATCTCCAAGGAAAACCACTCCGATCCCCTATCAGAAAAACCCCCAACTCTCCTTTTGGAGCTTCGACTCTCACATAAAGTTCTTGTTTCGGCAATTCAAATGTAGGAGAAGGTTTTTTACTAATAAAGCGATATTCAAAATCATTCCATTCTGGATTCCTTTCTCTATCAAAATATCGGGTTTCTAAATTCTCATATGGCCCCCCCGGAATTCCTTCGAGAGCCTGTTGAATAATTTTTATGGATTCCACCATTTCACCAATTCGGACTAGATAACGAGCCAACGAATCCCCTTCTTTTTGCCACTGTACTTCCCAATCAAATTCGTCATAACACTCATACTGATCAACTTTACGAAGATCCCATTGTATTCCGGACGCTCGCAGCATTGGTCCCGATAAACCCCAATTTATTACTTCCTCTCGACCAATAATGCCTACCCCCTCGACTCGTTCTAAAAAAATAGGATTGCGTGTAATAAGTTGTTGATATTCAGCAACCCTTATTAAAAAATAATCGCAGAAATCCAAACATTTATCTATCCAGCCATGAGGGAGATCAGCCGCTACCCCCCCGATCCGAAAATAATTATGCATCATTCTCATACCGGTGGCAGCTTCGAATAGATCATATACTAATTCTCTTTCTCTGAAAATATAGAAAAAGGGAGTCTGAGCACCAATATCCGCCATAAAAGGGCCGAGCCATAACAGATGAGAAGCTATACGACTCAACTCCAACATAATTATTCTGATATAGCTGGCTCTTTTAGGTACTTGAATATTTCCCAGCTGTTCCGGTCCATTTACCGTTATTGCTTCTGTGAACATAGTAGCTAAATAATCCCAACGTGTTACATAAGGTAAATATTGTATAATTGTTCGGTTTTCCGCAATTTTTTCCATCCCTCGGTGTAAATAACCCAATATTGGTTCACAGTCAATAACATCTTCACCATCTAGAGTAATGATAAGTCGAAGAACACCATGCATTGATGGATGGTGGGGACCCATATTGACTACCATGAGGTCTTTTCTTGGAGCTGGTATATTCATAGGTTTTTCCTTAATTCATTCTTTCATGAATTGTTGAAAACGAAAAAAAGTTCATTCAAATTCAAGATCTAATAAATCAAATAATTCAAAATGCTTCTTCAAATTAACGAGTTTTTGATTCCCGAATATCCAACCGATTAATTAATTCTTTATAACCTATTCTATTTTTCTTTGACAAATAAGATAGCAGTCGTTGGCGTTTTCCCAGAATTTTACGTAGACCTCTCTGAGATAAATAGTCTTTTTTGTGTAATTGTAAATGTGAAGTAAGTCTTCGTATCCTATTGGTGAAACTAAATATTTGAAATTCAACAGAACCCCTGTTTTCTTCTTTTTCTTCTTGTGAAATAACTGAGATGAATGAATTTTTTACCATAAAATGAAACCCCCTTCTTTTTTTAAGATATTTTTATTGATAGATATCTTTATTGAATTGATAGATATCTTTATTGATCAGTAATAATAATGTCACTTGTTTTAGTTTGGTATAGACAATAATCTTAATTTTGTTCTAATTTCGAATTTTCTTAAATCAAATTAAAATCAATCCGATTAAAATTTAAAAATTCGATTTGAAAAGGTATACAAAAGCATGGTTGTTTTCCGTACTCAAAAAAGATAAAAACTTAGTCCTAAAATCAGAAGATTTTATTGATTCATTTCGAGATCGAATTGATATGTCATTGAATTAGTATCATGTATCAGAACGGAATGTAAGACAATGAATGTGTGCACCTCTTTGTCGTCATAGACCCGCTACGATATGGGAAAGATAGCAAAAATATACTAGTAATGAATTTTCAATCGCGGATACATATGTATCCTTACCATACCGAAACGACTGCCGTTATTGCTATCAAACCAATAACGATTCATACAAGCTAAATCTTCTAATCGATAATTGGGCCACAGAAATAACTTTAATTTAATAAGTTTCTTTTGATATCCTTTGCTTTTATCCAAAACCTGAATGTTTACCTTATTCCCATTCCCCAATGCTGAATTTTTATGCATATCATTTCTATTCCTAGAATTGAAACAAATTAGAATTCGAAATTCTCTCCGAAGTCTAGGTGATAAAAGATTTTCAGGAACAAACAAATCATAATGATTTTTATCCCTATTTCCAGTCATCTTTTTATATTTGGTAATGACTTCATCAGAATTCTTATCAACATGAGTTTTTTCTCGGTATTTTTGATTAATTTTGTGTTTACTTTGATGAACCAACGAAATACCAATGGTTTGAGACATAATAAATTGCCCATCATTTTTTATAGATAGACGAATTGGTTCAATAATCAAAATTCCTCTTTTGATCAATTCTGTAAGAGTTAAATTTTTCTGAATCATCAGAATATCAAGACTCATTTCTCCCCTTTGAATAGAGGATATAGTTATTTCTCGTGGATTTATCAGTCTAAGCAGGAGACAATATACTTTGATGTTATTAATTATTTTTTTATTTAAAATATCATCCCATCGCAATTGAAAAAGAAAATACCTTTTTAGTAAGAAATCAAACTCCGCTTTTGTATTGTTCTTGTATTGCTTTTTATTTTTATGTTTTTTCATGTCCGAGCCCGTATAATCTTCTTCAACATCTTTTTCTTGGTTTGAAAGAGCAGATTCAAAGTTTGCTTGGTCCGCGGCGGATTCTTTTTGCCCTTTATTTCGTTTTTTTAATTCAAGAGATTTTTTTTCACTGGAGGATATTGATATAAAAGGATCCTTTTTTTTATTTCCAGCGATGCTTTTGTTTTCAATATCAGTAGCGTTTTCATTTATATTAGAATCTAAAAGAAGTAATTTTATTGGTATAACCCACGGTTTTGTTTTATACAAATTATAAAATATCAAAAATTCTGGGAAGAACCAACGTTCAAGATTTGATATGGGACGATTTAGTATTTCTTCATTCATTCCCATCCAATCAAAAAAACGTTTTTGATTGGATAAGTTGATTTCTTGATCTTGATGAATTGTGAGATAAAAAAGATTTTTCTTTTTGATTTTATCAATTATTTGATAATTATTAAGCTTAGCCTTAGTAGATTTTTTATTACTGTTTGGGTCAGTATCAATATTGATCCAAGCCTCGCTATCGATTTTCGTTCTAAGACAAAAATCGAGAATTCTCCAATCAAAATATTTTCTATCCAGATTTTTCTCCATATCTCTAATATCATCTTGTACTAGATCCTTATTGATAGGGATAATAGGAATACCTTCCATCATATAAAAAGATTTTCGTTTATTTGTGTTGGAATTCGAAAAAACTTCTTGGTTATTTTTTACGTGTAATGGCGATTCATAAATTGAAGAGTACTTCGTATCTTCAGAATTAATAGATTTATATGCTAACCGATCATATCTATATTGTTTTTTAAAATTCTCTTTTTCGTTTAGTAATGGAGCCGTTTCAAAATTATTTTGTTTTTCGTAGTGAATAAATTTTGTTTTTTTAGAGGAGTTGCATAAATCCTTATTTTGATTCATACAGTGTTGATTGAATCGATTTCGCCATTTTTGTGGTACTAGTCTAGACCATCTAATCTGAGATATATCATATTGATAATGATTCCTTAACCAATTTGTCCATTGATTTATTCCAGAATTCTGACGATTCTTATGTCTTAATTGAGAATGAAAAAGTTCTTGTGTTCCAATAAAAGAATCCTTTATTTCATTCTTAATAAAGGGGGCTGCTCCATTACATTGAAAGACAGATTTTAACTTATAAAAATAAAAAGGAATAAATTGGGTTTGTGAGAGTTTGTAAAATACATAGGCTTGTGAAAAGTGGGATAAGTCACAAAAAGTATTTGAATTCTTATTACTAATATTAGTATTATAAAGTGCCTTTTTTATAGTCGAAATAAAGTGAATTAAACTTTGATTTGTTTTATCCATTTTTTCTTGATTTGTTTCATTATTGGTAATGTATTTATTAATCATTTTTTTTATTGATTCAAGAAATGGTTGTGTATTGATCCTAGGAATATTAATGATCCACAGAAAGATATCTATGTATATCCTTTCAATGAAAAATTTCATAAAATAATGTAAGTTACGTATTAGTCGAGCATTTTTTCTTTTTAATATCTGCCAAATATTTTTTTGTGATTCCAACCCTTTATCATCATCACTTATTTTGTTAGAACGAATATTTGGATCTGGAATTCGAAATCCGCCCTTTTTTTGATTTGTAATTTTTTCTATTTGGTTTATGATTGTGCTTGTTCTATCAGTTAGATCCTGCATTTTTTTTTCTGTCAATGAATAATTTGTCCAATTCCGAGGTATAGTTTCAATGGATGATGGTATAGTTTCAATGGACAATTCATCAATCACCAGATTACTGGTTATAGAATCTTTTTTCGTTTTACTCAATTCATATACTTTTCTTTTTCTCAATCCAAATAATAGAATTGGATTTATTTGTGAGAGTTCTTTTTTTATTTCTTTTAAAAAAAGAATCCTTTTAATGACCCATTTTTTTGTTTCTTTTAAAACATTTACAAACAATTTTGTTTTTTCTTTTAAAATTCTTAGAATTAGAAAGCATTTCTTTTTCAATTTTCTAATTTTTCTTTTGAGTTCTTTAAAAATGGGTTCAAAAAATGAAAGTTGTTTTCTGGGAGAATCAAAAGGGAATTCAGCTTCCATTCCAAAAATTGTTAAAAAACAAAAATCATTTTTTGAATCTTTCTTTTTCATTGGATCATTATAAGGGGCTCGTGGGTTAGATGTGTGCCAAGGTTTCAGACGAAAAGGAAATAGGATCTTAATCTGAATACCGTCCGTTAACCAGTTTTTTGGAAATTCTTTTTCTGATAATTGAACGCCATTATAGGTGCATTTAACATACATTTCTCGATTCCAATCTTTAAAATCCTCGGACCATTCGGGAAATTGAAACAATAGCATACGGGCGATATTTTTAACTATTATCAATGAAGGCAATATAATATATTTTCTAAGAATCGATTGGGTTACTAACAAAAAACCTCTTAGTACTTGAGCAAGTAAAATACTATCCCAGGCTTCCGCTATTTCTATACGTACTTTCTCCTTTCTTTTGGCTTCCTCTTTTTTATCCTCTTCCTTTTTTTTCTCACTTTCTTCTGTGGTTTTCTCTTTAGAATCCGAAATTTTGAGTTCTGTGCTTGTCCACATAAAATTTCTCAAAATTAGGTTTATACGTTCGGAAATATCAAAAGAAAAAATGGGGGATTTTTCTATTCGGTCCAAAAAGAGGGGGGAATGCGCATCTGCCTCAAAGAATTTCCAAGTAACTATTTTACGTCTTTGAGCACGCACAGAGCCTTTGATTATGTCTCGACGAAAATTCGATTGTTGTGAATAATGTATCAAAGCCACTTGGTCTGTTTGATCAGTATTATTCGTTTCTTGGGTATTACTATAAGTATCAGTATTCCGTTGGTTATCAGTAAAAATAACTATACGTTTTGCTTTTCTTGAGCGAATCTCATGATCCACTACCACACTTTCCTCGCTTTCTCCCTCCTGTTGTTCCAAATTGTTAATTAATTTGTATGACCATCGAGGGACTTTTTTTTGGATTTCTTTTAGTGCAATAGATTTTTTTTTTATTGTTTTCTCGTTGGGAAGAGTTGTATCTGCATCAAATAAAAATTTGAAAATTTTGATTCTATCTTCTGAATCAATTCTTACTTGTTCGTGTTCGGGAACTAAAAAAGGTCTTTTAAAATTCAAACTTGATTTTACAGCAAATTTATTGATTAAGTTCAATAAATAATCCATTTGCTTTGCGCATGTTTTTCTATCAAATGGATTTAGTTTCTCTTCAAACTCTAGGCGATTAATAATAAGAAGGATACTATAAATCTT